CTTTTTTCCTTGTCCTTTGCATTGAAAGAACAGATTTCAAAATGATATGATTCAACCGCAGACCCATTTAAATGTAGCAGATAACAGCGGGGCTCGAGAATTGATGTGTATTCGAATCATAGGAGCTAGCAATCGTCGATATGCTCATATTGGTGATGTTATTGTTGCTGTGATCAAAGAAGCAGTACCAAATATGCCCCTAGAAAGATCGGAGGTGGTCAGAGCTGTAATTGTGCGTACCTGTAAAGAACTCAAACGCGACAACGGTATGATAATACGATATGATGACAATGCTGCAGTTGTTATTGATCAAGAAGGAAATCCAAAAGGAACTAGAATTTTTGGGGCGATCGCCCGGGAATTAAGACAATTCCATTTTACTAAAATAGTTTCATTAGCTCCCGAGGTATTATAAAATGAGATCGTGATATGTTTATAATATGTTTATAGTGGGGTATTTGAAAGAAATAGATTAAGAAATAGATTGTATCTTATGTATATACCTTTAATTATTCATATTCATAAACAAACAAAAAAACATGTTGATTATATCAAATTTGGAGTCACCAACAATTTTAGTTCATCATGGGTAGGGACACTATTGCTGAGATAATAACCTCTATACGAAATGCTGATATGGATAAAAAAAGGGCGGTTCGAATAATATCTACTAATATTACCGAGAATATTGTCAAAATACTTTTACGAGAAGGTTTTATCGAAAACGTGAGAAAACATCGAGAAAACAACAAATATTTTTTGGTTTTAACGCTGCGACATAGAAGGAATAGGAAAAGGACCTATAGAAATCTTTTAAATTTAAAAAGGATCAGTCGACCCGGTCTACGAATCTATTCTAACTATCAACGAATTCCTCGAATTTTAGGCGGGATGGGGATTGTAATTATTTCTACTTCTCGAGGTATAATGACAGACCGTGAGGCTCGGCTAGAAGGAATCGGCGGAGAGATTTTGTGTTATATATGGTAATCTTTTTAATATACAAATTGTGTCCGAAACTTACTATTTGTAATTGGAAAATAAAAAAGAAAAGGGACGGGTTGTCTAATATTCTTCCTCCTCCATTAGTTGATACTTCAAGGAGGCTTTACCTGGAATGAAAGAACAAAAATGGATTCATGAAGGTTTAATTACTGAATCGCTTCCCAATGGCATGTTTCGAGTTCGTTTAGATAATGAAGATCTGATTCTAGGTTATGTTTCAGGAAAGATCCGACGTAGTTTTATACGGATACTACCAGGAGATAGAGTCAAAATTGAAGTAAGTCGTTATGATTCAACCAGAGGACGTATAATTTATCGACTTCGCAACAGGGATTCGAAGGATTAAGTGGTTTGAACACCCCTTTGGTGGGAATACAATTCGAATTTAAGATAAGGGATGAGAAATATGAAAATAAGAGCTTCTGTTCGTAAAATTTGTGAAAAATGTCGACTAATCCGCAGGCGGGGGCGAATTAGAGTAATTTGTTCCAACCCGAGACATAAACAAAGACAGGGATAATCAGACTCGCTAAAGGAACCCATACATATTTAACATGAAATGGATATATCCATATATTTCTGACTCATATTTATGAGATGATAAAATATGGCAAAAGCTATACCGAGAATTGGTTCACGCAGGAATGTACGTATTGGGTCACGTAAGAGTGCACGTAGAATACCAAAAGGGGTTATTCATGTTCAAGCAAGTTTCAATAATACCATTGTCACTGTTACAGATGTACGGGGTCGGGTGGTTTCTTGGTCCTCTGCTGGTACTTGTGGATTCAAAGGTACGAGAAGGGGGACACCGTTTGCTGCTCAAACCGCAGCAGGAAATGCTATTCGTACAGTAGTGGATCAAGGTATGCAACGAGCAGAAGTCATGATAAAAGGTCCCGGTCTCGGAAGAGACGCAGCACTCCGGGCTATTCGTAGAAGTGGTATATTATTAACTTTCGTACGGGATGTAACCCCTATGCCACATAATGGCTGTAGACCTCCGAAAAAAAGACGTGTGTAGAAATCGACATTGAAGAACTTTCAAGAGAAACAAGAGAAATAAATGATTCAATGATCTAATCAAATAATATTACATTACTATGGTTCGAGAGAAAATAACAGTATCTACTCGGACACTACAGTGGAAGTGTGTTGAATCAAGAACAGACAGTAAACGTCTTTATTATGGACGCTTTATTCTGTCTCCACTTATGAAAGGTCAAGCCGACACAATAGGGATTGCGATGCGAAGAGCTTTGCTTGGAGAAATAGAAGGAACATGTATCACACGTGTAAAATCTGAGAAAGTCCCACATGAATATTCTACCATAGCGGGGATTCAAGAATCAGTCCATGAAATCTTAATGAATTTAAAAGAAATTGTATTGAGAAGTAATCTATATGGAACTTGTGACGCATCTATTTGTGTCAGGGGTCCTGGATATGTAACTGCCCAAGATATCGTCTTACCACCTTATGTAGAAATCGTTGA